AAAACATTTGATTATGTATCGAGAGAGTAGTATGAGATAAAAGGTATTTCCTATTTTTTATGTTGGGGAGTCCAGTTCAGCGTCACAAACTTTTTTATTTTCACACCGGGGAGCTTAGTTATGTTCTGAAAGAGTTCGAAAATAAAAAAAAAACAAGATTATTTTTTCCTTATTTTACAAAAAGCAACTTTGGGATTGCTGAAACACAGACAAACTAAATAATAATATAATTATAATAATAAATATATATAAAGCAACGGAACCATCATAGTATTTTTGAACTCCTACGAAAGGAAGGGTGGTAATTTGATCATTTGCCAATCTGGGTCTGATAGATCCTATTTTTTTTCTTTGATGGAAGGTAAAGGTCAATTTTATTATAGAGCCGTATGCAATGCATAAAAGATGCCCGTACGGTTGTTCAATTCTGTCTTTTTTTTTTTCTTTTCTATTATTTTTCTTTCTTTTCTATTCATCATGCAAAATAGAGGAACCCCTCTTTTCTTATACCATCAGGGTAATGATTCATCAACCTGCTAGTTCTTTTTATGAGGCACAAACGGGAGAATTTATCCTGGAAGCGGAAGAGCTGCTCAAACTGCGTGAAACCCTCACAAGGGTTTATGTACAAAGAACGGACAAACCCTTATGGGTTGTTTCGGAAGACATGGAAAGAGATGTTTTTATGTCAGCAACAGAAGCCCAAGCTTATGGAATTGTTGATCTTGTAGCGGTGGTTGAGTGAAAATAGCCCGGATTTTCTATTTATTTCGCGTAAATCCTCGATTTCATATTTTCTATTTTTGCTTAATTTACTAGAAAATTAAATAGAAGTAATTCAAAATCATCAGGTTAGGATCGATCTAAACCAGCCCATTATTTATATGATATGCTTCAACATGCCAACTATTAAACAACTTATTAGAAATACAAGACAGTCAATCAGAAATGTCACAAAATCCCCCGCGCTTCGGGGATGCCCTCAGCGTCGAGGAACATGTACTAGGGTGTATGTGCGACTCGTTCAGATCATGAGCTGGGATAAAGAAAACTTTTTCTAGTATCAATGATCAGTACCGGCGAATAGGATAGAATATAAAAAGAAGTCCATTCAATTCAGTATCTAAAAAAAAAGAGAATCTATCCATTCTATTGTGTATGAAATTTATGGTTTCCATTGGTGCAAATCCAATCATCTCAATTTAAGATGAGAAGCAATTCTCCATTGGTAGCAAATGGTTATCCATTAAGCGGAGGAAATCTTACTTAAAAACAGAAAACTTAGGCCCCCTCTTGCAAGAACGGACTAACAGGGTTAGCTACCCAGCCAACTTTCATAATTAAATACCGTTACTGTGTAAGTAGATCTAATCGTGAAAGACCTATTACTGGATAATTCATGGGTAGAGCCAAAGAATGTGAACTATACAAGTTACCAATAACATTGATTAAATGAAATAAAGGCTCCGGTGTATAGAGAAAACCTCACCGTTTAAGAAGTAATCATAGAAACGAAGGAAGCCGCTATTTCTTTATCCATTTATATTTTTTATTTATTCTATTTTGATACCTAGTAAAATAAAATTTCTTATTTCGAAGTGAAATGCCTAGAAAAAATAAAAATAGTGGTCGGGAAGGTTATAGTAGCCAAAGCCATTGGAATTTTTAGTTTATACATTGGAAAAAAGCTTTGTTATTAATAGACTAGGAAAGGGAAAAAGAATAACTGAAAGAAAGGAAATCTATTAGTTATTCGTCAAAGTTTCATTTATTCAATGACCAGAATTAGACGGGGAAATATAGCTCGGAGACGTAGAACAAAAATTCGTTTATTTGCATCAAGCTTTCGAGGGGCTCATTCAAGACTTACTCGAACAATTACTCAACAGAAAATAAGAGCTTTGGTTTCGTCTCATCGGGATAGGGATAAGCAAAAGAGAAATTTTCGCCGTTTGTGGATCACTCGAATAAACGCAGTAATTCGTGAAATAGGGGTATCCTATAGTTATAGTAGATTAATACACGACCTGTATAAGAAACAGGTGCTTCTTAATCGTAAAATACTTGCACAAATAGCTATATCAAATAAAAATTGTCTTTATATGATTTCCAATGAGATCATAAAAGAAGTAGATTGGAAAGAATCCACCGGAATAATTTAAACGGAGTTCCCCGGAGAATGAACTCCGGGAGGGTAGAGTCAAAATGAATATGATAAAAAATTAGTAAAAATGAATGAACACACTCAAAAAAAAAAAGATTTATTCTTACCCGATTCTTTTTTTTCTTACGACACGATAATTAAATCTGGATTTTTCATATTTTTCGAACAAAACATCAATCTGCGTTTGAGTTCGGATTTGAATTTTTATTCAAGTGAAGAAAGAGTAAGCCTATTTATTTCTGGCTCGAAGACCCGCAGTTCTGGCGGTCGACTCGGTTCTTTCAAATTGTTTCTCATTATTAAGAAAAGGTAACAAAGATAAAATACGAGCTTGTTTTATAGCAATAGTAATTAATCGTTGTTGTTTCAAGGTCAATCTATTCACCCGTCTAGATAAGATTTTTCCTTGTTCGCTAATAAATCGACTAATTAAACTCATGTTTCTATAATCAATTCGATCCCCCGATTGGATCGGGGGCAAACGCCTACGAAAAGATCGCTTGGATTTAAGAAAAGGTCGCTTGGATTTATCCATGGTTTGTTTAGTTTATTCCTTATCCCGAAAATCCTATTTCGGTCGGATCTAAAATGAATTAGAATAAATAGGATTTGGTTTGTTTATATTTAATTATGTTATATATAGAATATTTAACTATGTTCTATTTCTATATAGAATGTCATTATTTTCCCCTTCCTTCGAAGGGTTACATACATGTGCTCGATTCGATCTATTTCTTTATCTCCCCATGAATCGTATGTTTGTAACAAAATGGACAGAATTTTCTCAATTCCAATCGATTAGGCGTGTTGTGACGATTCTTTTCAGTAATATATCTGGAAATACCCGTTGATACCTTATTAACACCGTTTCGAACACAACAGGTACATTCCAAAATAACCGTTATTCGGACATCTTTCCCCTTGGCCATGAACCCCCTTTGGATTTTTTATTTACTCAACTCTTCTATTTTCGATCCGAAACGAAGAAGAAGAAAGGAAGGAAAAAATAGAAGTTACTAACTTGAAATACAATTATGAAAAATTTCGCTGCAATCAATATACTAAAAAAAAATAGAATGATTTATAAACTTTATTTCAAATCACAGTATTTCATTTACATTTAAGTACCTTGTATAAGAGTCTTGTCCTAGATCTAGACCCCACCTTGTTTATTCTACCTCCATCCCTATTTAAATTTAATAATTTATTTAATTCAAACTTGAACCCAAGTCTCGAAGCTGTTGAATCCACCTTTTCTTTTTTTCTCTTTCCTCCTAAAAGGAAAAAAGAGAAAAAAGGGCGCGAAGGATTAGTCACAAATATTTAATTGTATCTCGAATCTTCGTTATTTGGTACCGTGTCAATAACTAGAATCAAAAAAAAGGGAATGTCAACGCATCTGGGAAAAAACGATTAATCTCTATCAATAGACCTGCTAAAGACCCGAACCATAGAGTACTTAATACTGGTGCCACGGAAAGATATGTTTTTAGATCTCGCATTGAAAAATCTCCTTCCTTTTTTTATTGTAATATATTTTATTGTAATCTAAAATGGTAATACATATACATATATGATCAGATGCATATGCAGTTAAGAACCTTGTACACGGAATCCCTAATTAAAATTTAAATGTACAACTATCCGGTGAATAAAATTTTTTTCTTAAAACATAAAAAAACGTCCCCTTCTTCCCGAGCATTCCCGAAAACTACTCATTTATTTTTACGACAGGTTCCGTTCCGTATTTCATACGTATATAAGCCTTTTACTATTATTATATGTTAAATGGGACCAAAAAGATGAAATGCCCGTATAAATTCTATATATCGATGGAGGAAATAACGATGTGGAAAACACGACAAGAATTCTATACAATGACACTGTAGACCAATTGGAGGGATGTAGCGCAGCTTGGTAGCGCGTTTGTTTTGGGTACAAAATGTCACAGGTTCAAATCCTGTCATCCCTACCTATTACTTCTCCGTTGAGCAGTAACGAGGGATTAATTGAGATCGATTCAAATTGAACATATATATATAAAATATATATAATATATAATAAATATATAATCGTTCATTCAAAGACGTATTAGGGTTAAAAAAAGTGTCTTTACAGTCTTCTCTCTTCTGATAAGAAAGCGCTCTTAGTTCAGTTCGGTAGAACGCGGGTCTCCAAAACCCGATGTCGTAGGTTCAAATCCTACAGAGCGTGATTTCGTCCTTATTTTTCTTCGATGATTAGATCAAATTAGACTGAAAGAGCTTCACTAACTTGAACCGCAATCTAAATTTGACCTCCTTTGTATTAAAGAAAGTAGGAGGTCAATCAAAAAAAGAGATAGTAATTAATCAAAGGTCCGATTGATCACCACGCCTATATTGTAAATATGCAGTTACGAATAATCCAGCCAAAGTAACAGGAATTAGACCTAACACGATTCCAAATAGAAAAACTTCAATCATTGCAATTTATTTGAAAGGAGAAAAGGGAGGTAATATCTATACCTAAATATTAATCCGAATTACCATGAATCTCAATGACCAAGAATTGGCAATTTATACGGAATCCTGTCGAAAGATTTCTTTTTCTGAATTGTGCATTTCAAATACTAATTTCAGATAAGTCGTATCTTGCTCAGACCAATAAATAAAGCTGAGGTTACCGTTAAAGCCGCTAGTAGAAAACCGAAATAACTAGTTATAGTAGGCATGAAGGAGCTAAATGAAATATGTTCTTTTTATACATTATACATATGTTTCTAAAAAAGCACTTACCTAAGTTTCCTTTTCCAAAATAGGAGATAAGCAAAAATACCAATTGAAAAATTTTTATT